GTCTCAATATCAACTTTTTCTCTTAGAAAAAAGTTTAGAATTTTCCAATCAAAATATTTTCTATCTGGATTTTTTTCTATATACATAATATCACCCTTTCCTAGATAATTATTGAGAGGAATATCCTCTAGTATATCAAAGAATTTTTGTTTATGTGTGGTGTAATTATAAGAAATTCTTTGGTTGTTATTTACTTGCAATGGTGATCCATAAATAATATATGAGTCCGTCTTCCTTTCATAATTAATAGATTTATATGATAAAAGGTCATATCTATAGTATTTTTTAAAATTATCTTTTTTATTTTGGTTTGGTAATGAATATACTTCAAAATCGTTTTGTTTTTTGTAATGAAGTAATCGGTCTTTTGAATCCCATTTTGTTAAATCTTTTTTTTGAGTTATACGGCGTTGATTGATTGTATTTCGCCATTTTTGTGGTATTAATCCAGACCATCTAATCTGGGATAAATTGTATTGATAATGACCTCTTAACCAGTTTTTCCATTGATTCGTTCCAGAACTTGGAAATTTCGTATGCCCTAATTCGGAATGAAATATTCCTTGTGTTCCAAAAGAATCCTTTATTGCAGTCTTAAGAAAAAAAGATGTTCCATGATATTCAAGAACAGATTTTAACTTATACAAATTAATAACTCGGGTTTGTGATAATTTGTAAAATACATATGCTTGCGACAAGGAGGATAAGTCAAAAAAAAGATGTGAATTTTTCTTACTATTCCTAATATTATAAAGTGACTTTTTTATAGTCGAAATAAAGTGAATTGTATTTTGATTTGTTTTATTAATTGTTTCTTGGTTTGTTTCATTATTGTAAATGTATTTATATTTTTGTTTTTGAATAATTTTTTTTGTTGATTCAAGAACAAGTTGTGTATACATTCTGGCAATATTAATGATATATATAAAGATATCTATGTATATTTTTTCAATGAAAATTTTTAGAAAAACCTGTAATTTACAGATTAATCGAGTATTTCTTCTTTTTAATATTTGCCAAATATCTTTTGGCGATTCTACATTATAACTTGTTTTATTAGGACTACTATTTATTCCTGGAGTTCCTTTTTTTTTTTCTTTTGTAATACTCTTTATTTTCTTTCTGATTGTGCTTGTTCTATCAGTTAGATTTTTAATTTTTTTTTCTCTCAGTGAATAATTTGTCCAATCTGTAGATCGAATTTTATTAAACGAGTCATGAATTGTCTGATTGCTGATTATAGAACCTTTTTCTTGGTTAGTTTCACCGGATTCATATACTTCTTTCAATCTAAAAAATAGAGTTGTATTTACTTTTGAGAGCTCTTTTTTTATTCTTTTTAGAAACAGAAATAAAACGTTTTTGATAAACCCCCTTTTTGTTTCTTTTGAGCCTTGTAGAAAATTTTTTGTTCTTCTTTTTAAAACTCTTAGAGATAGAACATCCTTAAAAATGGGCTCAAAAAAGGAAGGTCTTTTTCGGGGAGGACCAAAAGGAAGGTCAGTTTCCATTCCAACAGCCGTTAAAAAACAAAAATTATCTTTTTTTTGCTCTTTCTTTAGACCTCTATAAGAGGGCCGCAACTTAGGGTTAGATCTGTACCAAGGTTTCAAACAGAAGGGAAATAGTATTTTTATCTGAATACCTTCTGTTAACCAATTTTCGGGAAATTCTTTTTCTGATAATTGAACGCCGTTATAGGTACATTTAATATGCTTTTCTCTCTTCCATTCCTGTAAATCCTCAGACCACTCGGGGGGTTGGAATAATAAGATACGCCCAATATTTTTAACTATTATCAATGAAGGTAATATAATATATTTTCTAAGTATCGATTGAATTAGTAATATAAAACTTCTTGTTGTTTGCGGAAATGGAACTAAATCCCATATTTCCGGGATTTCTATCCGCGCTTTTTCCTTTATTTTGTTCTCCTCTTCTTTCTCTCTTCTTTTTGTATGTTCTTCTTTATAATCTTTTAATTCTGCCCCTTTACCCATCCAATTTCTAAAAAGAAGTTTCATCAGTTCGGAGATATCAAAAGAAAAAAAGGGGGATTTTTTTCTTCTGTCCAAAAAAAGTGGGGAATGCGCATTTGCTTGAAACAGTTTCCAAATAATAGTTTTACGCCTTTGAGCACGCATAGAACCTTTGATTATGTCTCGACGAAAATCCGATTCTTGCGAATATTCTATCGTATATACCAGGTCTATTTGATCAAAATTATCAGCATTCCATTTGTTAGGAGTAAAAATTACTATATCGTCAGTTTTTCTTGAACGAATCTGATGTCCTACCGGTAAGCCTTCTCGAACTACGCCCAACTGTTGTTCCAACGCGGTGATAAGTTTGTATGACCATCGAGGGACTTTTTTACTGATTTCTTTTATTCCAAAAGATTTTTTTTTTATTTTGTGACCATTAGGGCCAGTTAGAATTGCATTTAATAAAAATTTTAGAAGTTTTGCTTCATTTTCTGAACCACTTTTCTGTTGAAATT